AAGAAATAATTTGAGTAAAAGATCATATCTTTTTTTTATTTAATGAGTTTTTTTAATGAGTCTGTTTTTATGTTATTTCGTACTGTGCAATTCCTCTGTTTGTGGGATCGTTTTCTCACGAGAGGTAATGAAAAGAATTATAGAATGGATTGCTATCTATGCCTAGATCAAGGATAAATGGAAATTTTATTGATAAGACCTTTTCAATTGTAGCCAATATCTTATTACGAATAATTCCGACAACTTCAGGAGAAAAAGAGGCATTTACCTATTACAGAGATGGTGCGATTTGATTATTATTATTTTATTATTTTTCTTATCTTTTCTATTTTATTTACCGCCTTCAGTCTTAGAAGAAAGACACCTGATTCGGGATATAAAATAAAAGAAAGCTTTTGAAATAAATCTACGCTTTTTGAAGGTGAAGTTTGTAAAAAAAAAAAACAATTCCTTCTGTCGTGTATCCCCGATTAATGCAGCCTCAGATACTTCAATTGTCGATTCTAGTATTGAGCGGAAGGTTACACCTATCTATCGGTTATGTATTGCAGGTCAACCCTGCTCCAATTAGTACCAATAGGCGGCATAGGGGAAGAAGCACTACGCCTAGGAATCAACAACACAAAAACTTTGTTATAAATTCTCCCCTTTCCTTATCGAGATCGGAACTAAGAAGAATGGTTGGGCCAACAAACATCCATCTCGTTCGTATTTTTGATACCCGTATAACCATCGAAGACTGTTGAAGTGACGAATTCCTGGAAATTAAGGGGCGTGAGGGACAAAGAAATTGTTGAAGTTACCATTTTTTTTATCTAGTATCAACACGTTTGATGTTAAGAAAAGATCTTTTGCAGGAAGGTTGGCTAGAGATTTCTTGTAAAAACACTAGCCCCGTTCAGTCAATAAGGAGAATATTTCAATCTTTTTTGATTCCATCTATTATTCTCATTATGCACATAAGGGAGGAGCCGTATGAGGTGAAAATCTCACGTACGGTTCTGGAACGGAGATTCTTTGAATCGAACGACGACCGTAACGGATGTCGGCTCAATCCGAAGGAAATTATGCCGAAGCTTTACAGAATTATTATGAAGCTATGCGACTAGAAATTGATCCCTATGATCGAAGCTATATACTCTATAACATAGGCCTTATCCACACAAGTAACGGAGAACATACGAAAGCCTTGGAATATTATTTTCGGGCACTAGAACGAAACCCGTTCTTACCACAAGCTTTTAATAATATGGCTGTGATCTGTCATTACGTGCGACTATCTCCACTATAGAAAGAAAAAAGGAAAGAGAAAAGAGTGAATCCGCTATAAATACTAGAAAAAATGACTAGAAAAAGGCTTTCTACATATGCATCGTCCAAAAAACGATTTTTATCAGCTGTAGCAAAGAAAGGAACTTCATAGAAGTCGAAGTATGAAGAAATAGATATGCCTAGATACTTTATTCTATGGATAAAGGATCTAATTGATAAAGAAAGCACCGTAAAGATCAATTAGTGAGGTTTTGGGCCGATACAATAAGAACTGCTTACTTACTTATATTATATTATGATATAAGATTATGATATAAGATAAAAGTTAGGAATCAACTTATGTAATAAAGTTGATCCCCTAAGGGATTGAGCAGCGGTGTAGCATCAGATCCCAAAGATAGTAAGTCTTTTTTTCTTTATTATGAAGAAAAGTCTTTTTCGAAAATTCTATATTCATTTCTCTATGAAACCGAGATAGTTAACTTTCAGAAAATTCTAGCGAGAGTGGAAATACTTATGCTTTATTCTTTTGAAAGTGGGAGAAAAGATAAAACTAAAAAAAATGATTAGTAATCAATATTCAAGTTTGAAACTCATGTAATTAACCTCTTTTAGTTAGTTAACCCGAGAAAAAAATGGGACACCACAAGAATTGAATGCTGAGCCGTATGAGGTAGGAAACTCTCAAGTACGGTTCTAAGGGAAGGAATTGACCCACCTATTCCGACCGAGGGGAACAGGCCATTCGACAGGGCGATTCTGAAATTGCGGAGGCTTGGTTCGATCAAGCCGCTGAGTATTGGAAACAAGCTATAGCGCTTACGCCTGGTAATTATATTGAAGCGCAAAATTGGTTGAAGATCACGAAACGTTTCGAATAAGAGCACTCTTTCTTTTTATTTTTTTTTTTTTTTATAATTAATTGTTTGTTGGCCCCATCAGTCAAATAAAACGGATCGTTTTTGGGGAAAAAACAATCAAAGAATTTCATTATATCCTTTCCTTTCGAAGATCTTTTTCTATTTCCTCTGGTATTTTGTGGGTATAAACGATACGCAGATAGAGTAGAGAATATATATTTCTTTTTCTGTTCTGCTATTAAAACTAACTTTTGAATGACTAAAAAGATAGATACTGGAATATTGCATTAGGAATGACCAATAACTGCCTATGTAATTTCGAATAGAGTAATAATTAAGAATCGATTAAATAATTAATATGTTCCATG